AAGGGTATATGTATCGTATTTGTACTTACGGCTCGCTTCTACCGAAAATCCAATACAATAATAGATAATTTGTTACGATTAGCTTCATTGGATTTGAAGCATCAATCGTTTTAAATCAGAATCCCATTTTGACTCTGTGCCGTTAATTCCACTATGATTATTGATCAATAATCATAGTGGAATCATTCCTTGATAGAGATAGGAGACATAATTTACATGGATATAGTAAGTCTCGCTTGGGCTGCTTTAATGGTAGTCTTTACATTTTCCCTTTCGCTCGTAGTATGGGGGAGGAGTGGACTCTAGAGACACTACCATAATTGTAAATTGATTTATATTATATAAACCTATATTATATCTGTATACAATATTGGATAGTGTGTAGAAAAAACTATAGATATTATATTTATATTTCTACACACTATCTCATCATTTCTTCAATTATTGACAAGAACTAATAATTCTAGTTTCATTAAAATTAATTATTTTGACTGGCTGTTTTTACGTAAATGATAAGTAAAAAAGCGGTAGGAACTAGAATGAACAGTGTAGTAGCAATAAATGCGAGAATATTAACTTCCATAATCTCATTTTTTTTTGTTTCGCAATAACTCGGGATCTAATCCCATAGAGATGAAAAATTTGATTCCTGTAAATTCAATAAGTTAATTGTATCCTGATGATGCCAAATGGATCAAAATATTATGAATAACAATAGATCTAATCTATCAAATCAATTAATTGTCGAGAATTTAATAGTATAACATAGGAAGACTTTTTATCCATACTAAATCAAAAATTCAATTTCTAATCCAATTCCAATATAGAATGCTATTGAATTTTTCGTCCTTTTCCATTCTTTCTTTTCTATAACCTACCTTCTTCGTTCTACTTAGTTAATACAGACAATTAATTTAAGTATCCGACGAAGTATCAGATGACCGGTATTCAATGGGTCAGGTCACACCTAAGACCCAAACAATATAAGTGAGATGGAAAAAGGACGGATTAAAAGATCTAATATTCCAACAGATTTACTAAAAAGGGGTACCTTGCTTGGTCTTTTATTTATTATTTATGAAAAAAAAATTAAATAATTTTAATTAAGATTATTATATATTATATATAATTTATGATTTTAAATTAGAAATTAATAGATTTAATTAATATTAATTATTAATATAATATCCTCTTCTCTTTCTTGGATTGGGGGAGAACACATACATAAAAAAATTAGCATGCAATTTGAATGAGATAGATTTTTTTAATTAAAAATAGAGGATACACAAATCGGAATTGGAAAAGGGCGCAGTTAAAAATAAAAAAGGCGCTCTGTTCCGCCGAGGTAATTATGTTAAGTTCATTGTATATTGTACAACAAAGGAATACAATTTGTGTATGTACTCCTGGTAAAAATATGGGCACTCTACTCCATTTCATTATGCAAGAACAATCAAAAAATAAAGTCAAATGAATAACGAATATGGTATCTCTTAAAATACTGACATAGAGTAATATAACCGATCGTACCAATCAATCTAGATATGTCTCTTCCTTCGGTACTATTCCGTAGTGAAAGAAATGAAAATTCCCGCATTTCTTTTGTCTGATGATAAATATAAAAATATCAATGTGAAACGAAAAAAAAAAAAAATAAATAAGGATTCTTAGATCTTGCTCCCTGTCCCACTTTTCTGTAAAAAGTGGGAGATGAATTGATAAATTCATCGGATCCTAGTTCGGGACTGACGGGGCTCGAACCCGCAGCTTCCGCCTTGACAGGGCGGTGCTCTGACCGATTGAACTACAATCCCAGCGAGGTGTATGGCATACATATTCTTATGGTTTCATATGGCATATATATTCTTATGGTTTCATAAGAACATTCTATTCGTCTCGTCGTGTTGTAACAGAAACAAAAATGATATACTGATATCATATCCACATGGATATGAACTATAGCAATAATTACTAGTAACCGGTGGTTCTTTTTTTTTATTGTCAAAAATGACTAATTAAAAAAATATATATGGATAGATCAAAAAAATGGTTGATCTTTATTTTGACGGATAGGGCATTTCTATATTCTGGAGGACAAATTAAACTGGTTAAATCGTATTCAATGGAGCGGCGAATTATTGGGCCGAGCTGGATTTGAACCAGCGTAGACATATTGTCAACGAATTTACAGTCCGCCCCCATTAACCGCTCGGGCATCGACCCAGGAAGAATTAATTCTAGGTTTAGTTATAATCCATGATCAACTTCCTTTCGTAGTACCCTACCCCCAGGGGAAGTCGAATCCCCGCTGCCTCCTTGAAAGAGAGATGTCCTGAACCGCTAGACGATGGGGGCAGATCCGCCCGACCATCAGCATACTATGCTGATAGTATGATAAGTTTTTTGGAATTGTCAATATACAATATAATTATAATATATTATATAACTAGATCAAAATCAAAAGAGTCTTTTCCACTTTGAAATTTTTAACATTAATATA